CTCTTATTCTCTATCCATTAAAATTAAACTTAAATGGAATTAAATGGAAATAGGGTAACCAAATTATTAGGATCTCTTAATTATAAACAAGAGGGAGGTTATTACATTAAATTAAATAAATTAAATGGGATTAAATACCGGGTTAGGGTAAACTAAAAAATTAGGAGCAAGGGCCTAATCTGGACTTGTTTGTCTTTGTCCCTCGAGAGTCCCCCTTCCCCAAGGGGATCCTTTTTTTGTTCTGATTCAGTATTCCCAGAGAGTCAAGAGAGTCAGGGGATAGATAGTTCTTAATTGGTAACGGGAGGTATCTTATTAATAAAATTCGAATCGAAAGAACAAGAACAAGTACCCAAATCTTCTCTTATATCAGTCTTTTTTATCCATCTCACACAAAAACGGGGTTTTTGTTCAATCCATTTATTTGCTTTAAATCGTTGATAGTTCAATTCGAAAAGAAACAGATATTTCTCCCTCTCTCTCTCTCTCTTTTTTTTTTTTATGATGATCAAATTTTTAGTCTTTACTGTAAAACTTTATTCAAATAATGATGTCAAAATAGGAAACTTTTTCTATTATAAAAATTTTTAATGATTGCTTTTGAGTTGAATCCTTGGTATTCAAAGAAGTGGTAAATGGGTCATATTGAGTCACTTTAAGAGGCAGAGTAAAAAAGAATTCATTTATTAATAGTCGTATTCTTTCTATATTTCTATTAGTTTTTTTAATAAAAAGTAAAGTGTTGCATTCATACAATAACATACAATAATAGGTAGGGTCTTGCTAAGATTGCTTCAGAAAACTTTTTGCCATCTTTGTATAGAAGAAAAAAAGGGTATAGATTAATATGTTTATGTATCGACGGAACCAATGACTATTCATGATTCCATAATTGAATCAATTCCATACGGGTTCCAAATTAGAGGAATGTTTTGTTATGGTAAAACTTCGTTTGAAACGATGTGGTAGAAAGCAACGTGCGACTTGAAGGACACGATCCGGTGTGGATTTTTCTTCTTACATCCGCCATCTTTTCTAAGAATGAAGGTGCTCTTGGCCCGACATCTGTTCTGTTTTCACTAGAATCCTTCTTTTTGTTAGGTTGTAATGAATATAGTACATGATGGAGCTCGGGTATAAAGTCTGGATTCATCTTTCAGGGGTCAAGAATCTAGGGTTAATACCAATCAATTAATTGGAACAACTTCGTAAGTATATCATCAATATAGAAATAGAAAGGATCCGATTCGGTCAAGTTTTTAATTCAAAAGGAAAATTTGTTGGAATTGAAAAAACTCTTTCGATTAAAAGTGTATCGCGGGGAATCAAGTGTTTGTATGATTCTTTGCTAGAAATAAATCACAATAAGGGGTATGTTGCTGCCATTTTGTAAGGATTAAGAAGCACCGAAGTAATGTCTAAACCCACTGATTTAAAACAAAGAAAAAGGATCCCAGAACAAGGAAACGCCTTTTTTTCAATTGTCTCAATAACTGGATCATAATAAAGATATAAAGATAAAGAATCCAAATGGATTGTATTTAAAATGAGACAAACAAAAGGGGGGTTAAAGACTATTCAAAAAATGAAATAAATTGCCTAAATACTTTTTTCTTTTAAGCTATTTGAGAATTATCCAACTTGAGTTATGGGTACAAATGATTTTTTATTTTTCAGGAAGTATAAATTCAGGAAGGAGGAATAAAAATAAAAATATGAGTAAAATCCCATTCTAATTTATTTTATCAACTCCTTTGCCATTAATTATAATTCTATACGTAGACAAAACTCCAAATCATTTTTTCTCGAGCCGTACGAGGAGAAAACCTCCTATACGTTTCTAGGGGGGGTCTTTAGATCTATCCCAATGAGCCGTCTATCGAATCGTTGCAATTGATGTTCGATCCCGAAGAGAAGGAAGAGATCTTCGGAACGTGGGTTTTTATGATCCGATAAAGAATCAAAGTTATTTAAACGTTCCTGCTATTTTATATTTCCTTGAAAAGGGCGCTCAGCCCACAGGAACTGTTCGGGATATTTTAAAAAAGGCGGAGGTTTTTAAGTAGCTTGGTCCTAATCAAACAAAATTCAATTAAGGAAATAAATAAATAGAAAGTGATAGTAATTCTTATATAAATTTTTATATATTTTTTTCTGCCTTTTTGGGTTCTAATCGTATCTATTTTTCATTGCTTCTATAAAATCTCATGTTCTAGAACGACAAAACCTGAGTTGCTTGATCCTAGAAATAGAAATGGGAGTTCCTTCAATTGGTCGGTTTTCGTTGGAACTCTACTAATAAGTAATAACCAAGGAATTCTCTTTTTTTTATTCTAGTTACTTATTATTGATTGAATAAATAAATCGAAATCTGATATTTTTTCTACCTCTTCCTTATTTATTCCTCTATCTAAACCTTTTTCATCTATGTAGTGCCAATTCAACACAAGCCCTTTTTTAATAGTTTTTAATAGTATTGAAATGGAATTTTTTTTGTTTT